AATCTTCTTCAATATCTTTTTGTTGGTTTGAGAGAACGGATCCAAGATCTCCTTGGTTTTGTACATCTAATACCAGATTTCCTTGACCGGTGGGTTCTTTTTCTTCTTGATTTCGATTCTTTAATTCAAAAGATTTTTTTTCATTCGATGGTATAAAAAGATCCTTTTGTTGCTTTCCATTGATGTTTTTATTTTCACTAACATGGTCATTTATATTCAAATTTAAAAGAAGTAATTTGCTTGGTATAACCCATGGTTTCATTTTATATCCATTATAAAATAGCACAAATTCTGGGAAGAACCAAAATTCTGGATTCGATATAGGACGATTTAGTATTTCTTGATTCATTCCCATCCAATCAAAAAATATTTTTTTTTGATTGGGTGAATTGATTTCTTGATCTTTATGAATCGTAAGATAAAAAAGATCTTTTTTATTCATTTTTTCACTTATTTGATAATTATTAGTGCTAGTTTTACTATTTTTATTACTCTTGATATCGAGCTGGATCCATGCCTCAATATCGACTTTTTTTCTAAGACAAAAATGGATCATTTTCCAATCAAAATATTTTCTATCCGGATTTTTCTCCATATATATAATATCGCCTTCTCCTAGATAATTGTTGATAGGAGTAGCTACCAGCATATCAAATAATTTGTGTTTATGTGTGTTGTAATTATCAAAAATTTCTTGGTTCTTGTTTACTTGTAATGGTAATCCATAAATATATGAGTTCCTTTTATTTTCATAATTAATAGATTTATATGATAAAAGATCATATCTATAGTATTTTTTAAAATTATCTTTGTGATTTGGTAATGAATATACTTTATAATCATTTTGTTTGTTGTAATGAATTAATTGGTCTTTTTCATATGAATCCCATTTGTTTAAATCCTTATTTTGAGCCGTACTGCATTGATTGACTCTATTTCGCCATTTTTGTGGTATTAATCTAGACCATTTAATCTGAGATAAATCGTATTGATAATGGCCTCTTAACCAATTTTTCCATTGATTCATTCCAGAATTCCTAAGTTTCTTATGACTTAATTCGGAATGAAATATGCCTTGTGTTCCAAAATAATCTTTTATTTCAGTCTTAAGAAAAAAGGATGTTCCTTGATATTGAAGAACAGATCTTAACTTATACAAATTAATCACTTGGTTTTGTGATAATTTGTAAAATACATATGCTTGTGACAAGGAAGATAACTCACAAAAACTCTGTGAATTTTTATTATTATTACTAATATTAGAAAGAATATTATAAAGTGACTTTTTGAGGGTGGAAATAAAATGAATTGTATTTTGATTTGTTTTATCAATTCTTTCTTGATTTGGTTCATTATTGTAAATGTATTTATCAATAATTTTGTTTGTTGATTCAAGAAAAAGTTGTATATTGATTCTAGGAATATTAATGATATATAGAAAAATATCTATGTATATCTTTTCAATGAAAAATTTGATAAAATAATTGAATTTACGGATTAATCGAACATTTCTTCTTTTGAATATTTGCCAAATATTTTTTGGTGATTTTACTCTTTTAACATTAGAACCTGTTTTGTTAGGACTAATATTTATTCCTGGAGGTGTTTTTTTTTTTGATTTTGTAATTTTTTCTAGTTGATTTCTGATTGTCCTTGTTCTATCAGTTAGATCTTTCATTTTTTTTTCTGTCAATAAATAATTTGTCAAATTCGTAGATCGAATTTGAATAAACGATTCATGAATTATCCGATTGTTGATTATAGAATCTTTTTCTTTTTTAATTTCACTCGATTCATCTACTTCTTTCAATCTAAATAATAGAATTGGATTGACTTTTGAAAGTTCTTTTATTATTATTTTTATAAATAGAACGCTTTTTATAATCCATTTTTCTGTTTCTTTTGAAATCCTTAGAAATAATTTTGTTCTTTCTTTTAAAATTCTTAGAACTAAAAAATACTTCTTTTTCCATTTTCCAATTTTTTTTTCGAGTTCCTTAAAAATGGGTTCAAAAAAAGAAGGCCGCTTTCGGGGAGAACCAAAAGGAAGATCCGTTTCCATTCCCAAAACTGTTAAAAAACAAAAATCATCTTTTTTTCCTTTGCCTTTTTTTTTCGTTAGATCTCTATGAGAGGATTGTAGCTTAGATTGGTGCCAAGGTTTCAAACAGAAAGGAAATAGCATCTTTATCTGAATACCGTCTATTAACCAATTTCTCGGAAATTCTTTTTCTGATAATTGAACACCATTATAGGTGCATTTAACATGCATTTCTCTATTCCATTCCTTTAAATCCTCAGACCACTCAGGAAATTGCAATAATAACATACGGCCAATATTTTTAGCTATTATCAATGAAGGTAATAGAATATATTTTCTAAGAATTGATTGAGTTACTAACATCGAACCTCTTATTACTTGAGCAAATGGAATGGTATCCCAAGCTTCGGCTATTTCTACCCGCGCTTTCTCCTTTCTTTTGTTCTCTTCTTTTTTGTC